CTTCTTCTACATGTAGAAAAGGAATAAATAAATTAATCAAATTCCGGGAGGCTTCATGAAGTGCTTCTTTAGGAGTTAAACTTCCATTTGTCCATATTTCTAGAAAAAGAATCTCCTGTTTTTCATTCCCATTCCCATAAGAATGAATACTATGATTCGCGTTTTGAACAGGCATGAATACAGCATCTATAGGATAACTTCTGTCTTCAAAGTTATTTGACATTTTTAGACTATATCCGCGGTTCCTCTCGATTTTTAATCCAATACACAAATCTATTGGTTCCGTTAAGGTAGCTATATGCTGTGTATTATCAATGATTTCCACAGAGGGCGGTAAAATTATGTCTCGAGCAGTTATATATCCGGGACCTTGGACACAAATAAGGGCGTTGCGAGTTCCATATAGATTACTTCTTAATACAATCTCGTTCAAATTCATTAAAATTTCATGTACTGATTCTTGAATACCTACTATGTTAGAATAGTCATGTGGTATGTTCTCAGATTTTGCACGTGTAATACATGTTCCTTCGATTTCGCCAAGTAAAGCTCTTCGCATCGCAATGCCTATTGTGTCGGCTTGACCTTTCATAAGTGGAGACAGAATAAAGCGTCCATAATAAAGACGCTTACTGTCTCTTCGTGATTCAACACACTTCCACTGTAGTGTCCGAGTAGATACTTTGACTTTCTCTCGAACCATAGTAATTTTATTTGATCAGATCATTGAATCGTTTATTTCTCTTGAAACCCTTTCAGCCTTTATTTAGTTCTATACACGTCTTTTTTTAGGGGGTCTACAACCATTATGTGGCATAGGGGTTACATCTCGTACAAAACTTAAAAGTATACCGCTTCTACGAATAGCTCGTAATGCTGCATCTCTTCCCAGTCCAGGGCCTTTTATCCTTACTTCAGCTCGTTGCATACCTTGATCTACTACTGCTCGAATAGCGTTTCCTGCTGCTGTTTGGGCAGCAAAAGGTGTTCCTCTTCTTGTACCCCTGAATCCACAAGTACCTGCGGAGGACCAAGAAATAACCCGCCCCCGTACATCTGTAACGGTCACAATGGTATTGTTGAAACTTGCTTGAACATGAATAACTCCCTTTGGTATTCTACGTACATTTTTACGTGAACCACTACGTGTATTTTTACGTGAACCAATTCTTAATATAGGTTTTGCCATATTTTTTTCATTTCACAAGAAATATATGGATATATCCATTTCATGTCAAAACAGACTTTTTTTTTTGCCAGCTCTTTGGAAGTACTCTTTACTTTATTGCCTTTAGTAAGATTATCCTTATTGCCTTTAGTAAGATTATCCTTGTCTTTGTTTATGCCTCGGGTTGGAACAAATTACTATAATTCGTCCCCTCCTACGGATTAGTCGACACTTTTCACAAATTTTACGAACGGAAGCCCTTATTTTCATAGTTGTTATTCCTTAATTCTGTGAATAGATTTATTGTTGGACGAAAAAAAGGTTTCTTGATATTTTTGAATCTTTAATTGTATCTTCGTGAAAGGAATGTTGAAATTGAAAAAACACTTACTCATTTGAATCCTTGGTATGGAGTCTAGAAAATGACTGTCCCCTGATTAACTTATACCTAAGAATTTAAGAACTTACTAAAATTTTTCATTTTTTCTCCTATAGGTATACCTATACAAAAATATGTCGAATCCTTTCAGAAGCATGACTTAAAATGAAACAAATCTTTAGTATCTAAACAAAATAGAACCATGCCATTCGGAAGTGAGTCAGAAAGAAAACTTTCATTAATTCATTTTTTTCTTTAATTTCATTCGAGGTAAAACATCCGGACCTTTTTAGCAGGGGTGGTATTACACAACCCCCTTTTTTCACAAATCATAAGTTCCGGATATCCAAGTTTTATATTAGAAGAATTACCATATATAACACAAAATTTCTCCGCCGATTCTTTTTCGTCGAGCTTCTCGGTCTGTCATTATACCTTGAGAAGTCGAAAGGATTACAATTCCTATGCCGCCCAAAATTCGTGGAATTCGTTGAGAGTTAGAATAGATTCGTAGACCCGGTCGACTTATTCTCTTTAAATTTAAAATCGTTTTATAGGATTCTTTCTTATTTCGTTTATGTCTTAGGGTTAAAATCAAAAAATATTGGTTGTTTTCGCGATGTTTCCTTACGTTTTCGATAAAACCCTCGCGTAAAAGTATTTTAACAATGCTTTCCGTGATGTTAGTCGATCTTATCCGAACCGTTCCTTTTCTATTCATGTCAGCATTTCGTATAGAGGTTATTATATCAGCAATAGTGTCTTTCCCCATGATAAGTTAAAATTCCTTATTGTTCTATAATTTTGATATAATCAACATGTTCTTTTTCTTTTATTTATATATAGACAAATTATATATTAATATATGAATGAAATTCTTAATATTTTATTATTAAGGGTATATGCGTGATACACAATCTATTATCTATTAATTAATTTTATTTCAATACCATTTTTTAATCCTATACTATTTAGGTCTTATAATACCTCAGGAGCTAATGAAACTATTTTAGTAAAGTTTAATTGTCTCAATTCCCGTGGGATCGCCCCAAAAACTCGAGTTCCTTTTGGATTTCCTTCTTGATCAATGACAACTGCGGCATTGTCATCATATCGTATTATCGTCCCATTGTTACGTTTGAGTTCTTTACAAGTACGTACAATTACAGCTCTGATCACTTCAGATCTTTCTAGAGGAGTGTTTGGTATTGCTTCCTTGATTACAGCAACAATAACGTCACCAATATGAGCATATCGGCGATTACTAGCTCCTATTATTCGAATACACATCAATTCTCGAGCCCCGCTGTTGTCTGCTACATTCAAATAGGTTTGTGGTTGAATCATATCATTTTTTTGTATCTCTTCTTTTAATGCAAAGGACAAAGTAAAAAAATATTGTTTGTCAAAAAAAGAAAACCGATAATCTTTTTATCCTTAAATGTTATTTAGCTTTTTCATTCTATAATTCCTATTCAGAAATAATGAATTGGGTTTTTATAGGCATTTTTGATGCCGCTATTGAAATAGCTTTTCTGGCTATATTTTCGGGTACACCACCCATTTCATAAAGGATTTTACCTGGTTTAACCACAGCTACCCAATACTCAGGGGATCCTTTCCCAGAACCCATACGCGTTTCCGCGGGTCTTACTGTAACTGGTTTGTCTGGAAATATACGTACCCAAATTTTTCCACCACGTCGTACATTTCGTGTCATTGCTCGTCGCCCCGCTTCTATTTGTCTAGATGTGATCCAAGCGGGTTCAAGTGTTTGAAGAGCATATCTGCCAAAACAAATACGATTCCCACGAGAAGATATTCCTTTTAGTCTTCCTCGATGTTGTTTACGAAATCTGGTTCTTTTTGGGTTATAGTTGATAGATTTTTTCTAAATTATAAATTCCATCTCTACTACAGAACTGAACGTGAGAGTTTCTTCTCATCCAGCTCCTCGCGAATAAAAGCTTGTATTACGATATATATGTAGTTAATGAGTAATTTTATTAATCATGGTATTTTTTGAAATTTAATTTCATCCGATTTCTTCTAAATTTGTGTATGTCTTTTTATAAATGTAATCCAAGATGAATTCTATTTATTTAAAAATAACATAATATCATCATCTCGAATGTCGTTTTTGTTATAGTTAGAATATTCTAACAAATCCTTATTTTCTTTTATTTTTTTTTTTCGTATTTTATTACTTTTTTTTATTTGAAAAAAAAAAACACACATTTTCGCCGGCGAATATTTACTCTTTCAATATCTATTTAAGTTTTATGTTTATCCCACGAGGTCTCAGAATAAAAATAAGAATAGATAATAAATTTTCTGGTTTATTCCGCCATCCTGTCCAATGAATTACTAAGATTTTTTTTAATAGAATCCTCTATATTCATGGGTTCCGTCGTTCCCATCGCTTCCTTATTAATCATTAGGCCCGAATTCTACAATGGAGCGCTTACATGAAATTTTGAATTTCATTTTTGAATTTGCTTTTGAGTCAATTTTCTCAGTTTTTATTGGCTCAAGGCTCTTAATTTTTTGTTTTCGGAACAGATTTATCTAATTATTAGGAATGAATCTGTATTGATGCTTTATTACATTGTTTTTCTTACAGTGACCTCATAGACTTTCCAAATTGGAATCATATATCATTAATATTCAATTTTTTTCTATCTTTCTTTCATCCTTCCATTTATCCGCATACTTTTCGATTACCTTTCATAACTTAATAATCATATTTTTTTATTCTTTTTTTTTGTAAAAAAATTTCAGTTGCTACAATGATATGATGCGTCTATCATATCTTGACTGATTTTTTTTGGATCCAGATAATGCGAAGCAATGAGTTGCTTAGGTTATTTAGTATAGTTATTAGTTGCTCTTATAGGTAAGTTATTTTTTTTTATCTTAATATAATCCTAAACCAACGAGTCACACACTAAGCATAGCAATTATATCAAAGGAGTTTTGATGGAAATTTTTATTCAACCTTATAGAATTGCTGAGTTTATTCGTAAACATAAAAAAGAAGACTGTAATTTTTTTTATTACTGTTTTATTACTGGATAGTGTTATACTACATAGTTGTAGTTTTTTATGGTTGGATAAAATTTCAAGACAAATAAAATAAAGTTTTTTATTCTTCGTCGACGAATATCCAAATTTTGATTCCTAAAACCCCATAAATAGTTCGAACTGTATAGGAACAATAATCAATTTTAGCTTCAATTGTTTGTAAAGGAACTCTGCCTTCTCTGCTCCATTCAACACGTGCAATTTCTTTTCCGTCGATACGTCCTGCAATTTGTACTTGAATTCCTTTTGTATTCGCCTGTTCAGTTAATTCAATAGCTTTTTTCATTGCTTTTCGACAAGAAACGCGATTTTTTAATTGTCCAGCTATAAATTCTGCAAGAATATTAGGATCCCCATATGGATTGGAAA